TGTCTTTTGAGTATACCGAATCAGTATAGCTATCCTTCTTCTAACAGAGCAATGAAATTTCACAATCAGTGGCTAAATCTAGTACTAGATAAGTTCTTTCTTCATTGGTTGTCACGATGTATTCAAAAATCCGATAGATAACTTTTCAAAGTTTGAGCGTATAAAAAATTTTTATAGTAATAGTCTAAAATGAAGGTTCTTCACATTATTTTATTAGTTTCGGACTAGAAACGGAGGGTCCGTTAAAATCTGAATACGACAAATTGTTTTCTTAGAATTCATAAAGTATATTTATATATTTGGCATCCAATTGAATTATAGAAATATATAAATATACTTTATGGAATTGTTGAAGATATTTTTTCTTTGAACCCACTTTTTTTTTTTCAAAATAGAATTAATTGTTCTTGTATTAGGTACAATAAAGATTCTTTCTCGGCTTAATTATAAATTTAATTATAAAAATCAAACTTTCTTTTTAATAATCCGGAAAGAAAAAGATTGTGGAACCCAAGTTTCGATTGATCTGATACCTTTTTTCTTCTCGTTGTAGATATTATAGAAGAATGGAACCCACTACTAAATCTAATGGGTTAAAATAAAAGTAGAAAAGTAAAGAAAGGCTATTTTTTGGCCATTCTCTTCCGTTTTTGGTTCTAAAAAAATAGGGAAAATAGCCAAAATTAGATACAATAAAAAAAAAGAGAGGGGGTCCAAATAGATATTTTTTCTACTTTCGACTTTATTAATTGATTTTCTTCTATATTAATTCAAAGTGAAATAAATTTAAACAACAAAGTTCTTATTCTTTGTTTTAGTTTTAATATTCATTATTTTTCTTTTATTATTTTATTTCTAATAAAAATAGAATTCTATAGTATAGAATATATATAGAATAATAATGAATATTTTCATTAGATTCGTTTATTCCATTCATGATTAGTTCAATAAGTCTGTTGATTTAGAATCATAGAATGGGTAGATGTCACAGATGATAAATTGATTTCTTAATTATGTTATTCTATTTCTTTTTATTCGTCTGTAATAATTTATAGATGAATCTCCACTTTTCAATTGTATCTTTCAAGTAGTATTTTTGTTTATCTTCTTTTTTTCTCTCAAAAATAGAAATTTAGGGAAGTGCTTTATAAACATATGTATAAAAAGAACATATTCCATTTAGCTTCTATATGCCCACTATAACTAGTTATTTCGGTTTTTTACTAGCGGTTTTAATTATAACCTCCGCTTTATTTATTGGTCTGAGTAAAATACGACTTATTTGATTTGTAATTTTTTTTTTTTAATGAATTGGAAATTTTGGGATAAGATATTCTATGGTTCCTTGTCAATTTACAATTCTTGGTCATTGAGACTCATGATTAATACAGATTAATATTTGAAGATAGATATTACCTTTCTTTTTACCTTTTGAAGAAATAAAAATGATTGAAGTTTTTCTATTTGGAATCGTGTTAGGTTTAATTCCTATTACTTTGGCTGGATTATTTGTAACTGCATATTTACAATACCGACGAGGTGATCAGTTGGATCTTTGATTAATTAATGTATCTTTTTTTTATGGATTCCCTATTTATTTGTTCTAATCCATAAGGATAAAATTCAGACTTTAAACTGTTGTTCAATTATTTCAGTGTAATTCTCAATCGAACAATACTAGAATAACGTTCTGTACATCACGCTCTGTAGGATTTGAACCTACGACATCGGGTTTTGGAGACCCGCGTTCTACCGAACTGAACTAAGAGCGCTTTCTTTTGATAAATTATTTTATCAGAGCCCAATACATCTTGCATGCATATACTATATGAATATATCAATATATTCTATATATACATATAGATATTCAGTATGTATGTCCAATTAGAATTCGTCTTCAATTGGTCCCATTTTATTGCTCATATTTTATTTCTCATATAATAAAGTTCTCATATAATAAAGAATATCATATGATAAGTAATAGTTAGGGATAGGGATGACAGGATTTGAACCCGTGACATTTTGTACCCAAAACAAACGCGCTACCAAGCTGCGCTACATCCCTTTCCATTTGTTTATAGTGTTATTGTAAAGAATCTTTGTCTTGTTTTCCACATTTTGATTTTCTCTATTGATATATATTAATTATTCTGCCATTTTTTTAGTTTCCAATATTATAATATACAATAGAATATGAAAAAGAAAATACTATTCTAAAAATAAATAATATATCTATATAGAATAAAAATCGAATAACAAAATACTTAAATTAAAAAAGGAGGATTTGAAATGCGAGATCTAAAAACATATCTTTCCGTGGCACCGGTAGTAAGTACTCTATGGTTCGGGGCTTTGGCGGGCCTCTTGATAGAGATCAATCGTTTTTTTCCAGATGCACTGATATTCCCCTTTTTTTCATTTTAGTTATTGATACGGGAAGGGATGAAAAAGATTATAGATCCAATTAAATATATAGAATTAATCTCTTCTTCTTTTTTCGAATTGTAATAGAATAAGTTAGAAAAGATTAAAGAATAAAAGGGTAAATTAGGCTTCATTAAAATTCTGAGTGGAATTTGGAATCTGGTCCAGGCTTCAATGGAATTGAATTATTAATTCAATTCCATATTCTATTAATAATAGAGTGAAACCAGAAATCGAAACAGAATGCCTAGGGTGGGGTAAAACTATCATATAAAATACTTTAACAAATGAGAATACTGCATTTATTGTAATGAAACGAAATATAGTTCGAAATCATTGCATTTTTTTTGTACTATATTAATTGGAGTGAAATCTTTCAAAAATTTATTTCGAATTTTGAATTTCTATTTTTTTCGGTTTTTCTTAGATTCGAATCCGAAAATAGAAGAGTTAAGTGAATTAAAAACCCAAAGGAGGTTCATGGCCAAGGGGAAAGATATTCGAGTAACTGTTATTTTGGAGTGTACCGATTGTAATAAAAAGAGTGTTAATAAGGAATCAACGGGTATTTCTAGATATATCACTCAAAAGAATCGACACAATACGCCTAGTCGATTGGAATTGAGAAAATTTTGTCCCCACTGTTGCAAACATATAATTCACGCAGAAATAAAGAAATAGAGAAAATTGATCGCTTGTGTGTTACCCTTCCAACCAAAGAACATAACATGTAAAATGATCTATTTTTTGTATATATACTAATACTATAAATAAATCTAGAATTTATAGCTGAATTTTATACATATCTCCTTATATAAAAACATATATTAAAAAGTCAGAATAAAAAAAACAAATCCTTTCTTGTAATAAATGTTATTTTTAGAATAGGAATAAAACCATGGAAAAATCTAAGCGACTCTTTCTTAAATCCAAGCGATCTTTTCGTAGGCGTTTGCCCCCGATCCAATCGGGGGACCGAATTGATTATAAAAACATGGGTTTAATTAGTCGATTTATTAGTGAACAGGGAAAAATATTATCCAGACGCGTAAATAGATTGACCTTAAAACAACAACGATTAATTACGATTGCTATAAAACAAGCTCGTATTTTATCTTCGTTACCTTTTCTTAATAATGAAAAACAATTTGAAAAAAGCGAGTCGACCGCTAGAACTACTACTTTTAAAAAAAAAAAAAAATAGAAATTCAAAATTCGAAATAAAATTGGAATTTAGATTGAAATTAAACATGGATTGATGTTTTGTTTGAAAACAACCGTAATTAAATTTGGGTTGTTCTGTTGTAAGAAACAAGATAATCGGTGACGAATAATAATTTCTTTTTAAGGATGGTTGTTTATTTTGACAGCTTTTATCATATGATCATATGATAAAAGCTGTCAAAATAAACAAATTTTTATTCTATACCTTCCCGGAGTACGGTCTCGGGCGATTTTTTGTTTTTATGATATCGTTGGCAATCATAAAAAGACAATTCTCTTTTAATATAGCTATTTGTGCAACTATTTTACGATTAAGAAGCAATTGCTTCATGTATAGATTATATATTAAATTACTGTAAATATAAGATATTTTTGGATTCTCGCGAATTACTGCATTTATTCGACTAATCCATAAACCACGAAAATCTCTTTTTTTCCTATCTCTATCCTGATGAGCCGAAACCAAAGCTTTCATTTTCTGTTGAGTAATAGTTCGAGTAAGTCTTGAATGAGCTCCGCGAAAGCTTGATGTAAATAAACGAATTTTTGTCCTCCGTTTCCGAGCTATATATCCTCGTTTAATTCTGGTCATTGAATAAATGAGATTTTGATGAATAACTATTTGAATTTTTTGTTTTGTAAGTTATTCTTTTCTACTTCCTAGTCTATTAATAACAAAAATGGATTCTTCCAATGTATAAAAAAAATTCCAATGGCTCTTGCTACTATAACCTCCCCAACCACGATTTTTTTCGAAATATTGAACCTCAAAATAACAAATTGCATTGATACTAGGTATCAAAAAACACAGTTATAGTAAATGAAATAGGACATAGATAAACAAAAATGGTGGGTTCCATCGTTTCTATGATTTTTTTATAAACGAACAGGTCTTCTCTATACACCGGAGCCTTTTTTCTTTTTTCTATTCCTTTTTTTAATGTTATTGTTAACTTGTACAGTTCACACTGTTTGGCTCTACCCATTTAATATCTAGTAAATAGGTTTTCACAACCAAATCTAGTTATACAGTAACGGTATTTAAGTATGAAATTTTGCTGGGTAGCTGACCCTCTTATTCCGTTCTTCCAAAATTCATTAAGGACATAATTTATCTTTAATTGAAATAGTATTTTCTCCGCTTAATGGGTAACTTAACTATTTGTTACCAATGGAAAGTCTTTGTAATCTTAAATTGCAATTTAAGGTTATTGGGTTTGCACCAATCCAAACCATAAATTTTATACATGATAGAAGAATTTCGATATTTTTAATATATATATTAAGTTAAGATAGTGTGAATGGAATTTGGACATTCATACTATCTTAATCGATTGCCAATACTGAAAAAATGGGGTTTTTCTTATTATATGATCTGAACGAGTCGCACATACACCCTGGTACACGTTCCTCGGCGCTGAGGGCACCCCCGAAGAGCTGGGGATTTTGTGACGTTTCGAATTGGCTGTCTTGTGTTTCTAATAAGTTGTTTCATAGTTGGCATGGTGAGTTGTATATCTATCTATATATATAATGAGCGGGTTTAGATCAATCCTAACCCGATGATTCTGAATTATTTATATCCTATTAATAAGTTAATTCATAGATATATTATATTAAAATTAAAGTAAAAGTAAGAGGATTCGAAAATGAAATTCCAAATCCTGTATTTTTTTTTAGAATAATCCTTGCTACTAATTTTTTATTCAACTGCTACAAGATCCACAATTCCATGAGCTTGGGCTTCTGCTGCTGACATAAAAACATCCCTTTCCATGTCTTCGGATATAACCCATAAAGGTTTACTCGTTCTTTGCACATAAACCCTTGTGATAGTTTCGCGCAGTTTCAGTAGTTCTTCTGCTTCCAGGATAAATTCTCCCGTTTGTGCCTCATAAAAAGAACTAGCAGGTTGGTGGATCATTACCCTGATTATATAACTTACTAAGTGTTTCCCTTATCTTGATAAAGATTTCTCCTATATTGGTAAAGATTTTCTTTCTTCTCCAAACAAAGGTAAAAGGGATAAATACAAATAAGAAAATAAATGAGCCAAAATAAGATTCAATAACCGTACAAGCATTTTCTGCATATTAATGCATACGGCTTTTCCAAGTATGCAATTCATTTTTTTCCTCTATGGATAGAGTATTTTTTCTTCTATGAATTTTATCTCCGTTTATGAATTTTTTCTTGGATGGAAGAAAAGAAAAAAGAAGTACAAAATCTATTGGGTCTTTTGGATCAAGATCCTTAAATAATGAACAATACAATAACCAACTTTCTTTTTTATTTTTGAAGATATTTTAAAATACTATGATGGTTCCGTTGTTTTTTTTATTTCATTTTGTTTGTTATTCAACAATCCAAAAGTTTCTTTTTTTTCATATTTTACCTTTTCTTCTAATTAAATTAAAATAAAAAAGTCTGTGACACTAAAATTAAACTAGGTTACTGATAAATCAGATAAAATTGTAAATACCCTCTTTTTCATACTACTCTTTCTATATATAATCAAATGGTTTAAAAAACAAAAATTTGCATATGGAATTCAAAATACCATGCTTTTATTACTTATAAATAATAAATAAAATCTTTTAATGGCGAAGGTATAGTCTTTATATATATATTTATTTTCTCAAATAAAAGAATCATTGGCGCCAAGCGTGAGGGAATGCTAAACGTTTGGTAATTTCCCCTCCTGCCAAAATAAAGGATCCCATTGAAGCGGCTAATCCCATACATACTGTCTGTACATCTGGTTGTACAAATTGCATAGTATCATAAATAGCTATTCCGGGTATTACCCACCCCCCCGGAGAATTTATAAACAGATACAAATCTTTATTATCGTCCTCTATACTGAGATATACCATAAGACCGATAAGTTGATTAGATATTTCACTATCAATCTCTTGACCTAAAAAAAGTAATCTTTCTCGATAAAGTCGATTGATTAGGATTAAATTTTTTTCCTTAAGAGCTGTACATGCACCTTTTGATGCATACAGTTCACCAAAAACTATATAAGCAAAAAGGAATCAATGTGTCGATTTTTAATCTCTTTCTCTTTTTATAATGGACTTCTTCGAACTTTTAAAGAAAAATAATAATATACTCCATTTATTGAACAAACTTCTCATTGATGTATTGCGTTCATCGAGATCGAATCTCAATCACAATGTAATTTTCTTGTTTCTGAATAGATTTTTCAATTCTTTTAGGTTTCTTTTCTACTCTGAGTAAAGATCTGCCCGATTTGGATTTGTACATATAGAACAAATATTACAATACTATGTCTTTTTGTTATAACTTCTTTCTTTTCTGAACTTCTTATTTAATGTTTTCTGTAAAATAGATGATATTATAGAAGTGGTGATCATAGATATATTACCAATTGGTTTTTTTCTAAACAGAGCCTGGTTACTTTATTTTATTGGTCCGACCAAGCCAACCATAAATTATTCATAGTTTTGAATAAGAATCTGGATACCTCTCTAAAAACCAATAAATCGATAGAATTGTACTTCATTACACTTCACGCTCCAAATTTTTTATGATTCAACAATTCCCTTTTGGGGGTGAAAGAGAGGATATCTCGATCGGGGGAGAAAACGGGGAAATTCCATATGACCTATTATATCTGACAAGTCGCACTATATATCAACCCAAGATGCATCTTCTTCCCCAGGGCTTCGAAAGGGTACTTTTGGAACACCAATGGGCATAAAATTGAGAAATAATAAAGTCATATATCTCACTTTAGTGTGGAAACGTAAGAATTAGCTTATCGTGTTAAAAATGATTTACTCGAGTTATATTACATTTTTATAAATTAAAAAAAGGAATACTAAATAAAGTTGTTACGAATGAGTCCATTGGGGTGATAAACAAGTATATCTGCATTTATTTATTTAAATATTCATAGAGAAAGTTGTCAACCCCTCTCGTATTCTCCCCCATTGCGTATTGTTACTTATCGGGTATAGAATAAATCTGTTTCTTTTTATTTTTACAAATAGGATTGTTCCATTATTAATAAAAAACTCGAACAAGAATCCTTTTTCTAAGATAATCTACTGTAAAGGCTAGAGTCCATAGTATAGTTTTTTCTAGTGCAATAAAGTTACATAGTGTCTATTTTTTTTTTGTTGATATAAGGGGTATTTTCATGGGTTTACCTTGGTATCGTGTTCATACTGTTGTATTAAATGATCCGGGCCGTTTGCTTTCTGTTCATATAATGCACACAGCTCTGGTTGCTGGTTGGGCCGGTTCGATGGCTCTATATGAATTAGCAGTTTTTGACCCCTCTGATCCTGTTCTTGATCCAATGTGGAGACAGGGTATGTTCGTTATACCTTTCATGACTCGTTTAGGAATAACAAATTCGTGGGGCGGTTGGAATATCACAGGAGGGACTATCACGAATCCGGGTATTTGGAGTTACGAAGGTGTGGCCGGAGCACATATTGTGTTTTCGGGCTTGTGCTTTTTAGCAGCTATTTGGCATTGGGTTTATTGGGATCTAGAAATCTTTTGTGATGAACGTACTGGAAAACCTTCTTTAGATTTGCCAAAAATTTTTGGAATTCATTTATTTCTTGCAGGAGTAGCTTGTTTTGGTTTTGGCGCATTTCATATAACAGGATTGTATGGTCCTGGAATTTGGGTGTCTGATCCTTATGGACTAACTGGAAGGATACAATCCGTAAATCCCGCGTGGGGTGTGGAAGGTTTTGACCCTTTTGTTCCGGGGGGGATAGCTTCTCATCATATTGCAGCAGGAACGTTGGGCATATTAGCGGGTCTTTTCCATCTTAGTGTGCGTCCGCCCCAACGTCTATATAAAGGATTACGTATGGGAAATATTGAAACCGTCCTTTCCAGTAGTATTGCTGCTGTGTTTTTTGCAGCTTTTGTCGTTGCTGGAACTATGTGGTATGGTTCAGCAACAACCCCCATTGAATTATTTGGTCCTACCCGCTATCAATGGGATCAAGGATACTTCCAGCAAGAAATATATCGAAGAGTTGGTGCTGGACTAGCCGAAAATCAAAGTTTATCAGAAGCTTGGTCTAAAATTCCCGAAAAATTAGCTTTTTATGATTACATTGGTAATAATCCAGCAAAAGGGGGGTTATTTAGAGCGGGCTCAATGGACAATGGAGATGGAATAGCCGTCGGTTGGTTAGGACATCCCATCTTTAGAGATAAAGAGGGGCGTGAACTTTTTGTACGTCGTATGCCTACTTTTTTTGAAACATTTCCTGTTGTTTTGGTGGACGGGGACGGAATTGTTAGAGCCGATGTTCCTTTTCGAAGGGCAGAATCGAAATATAGTGTCGAACAAGTAGGTGTAACTGTTGAGTTCTATGGTGGCGAACTTAATGGAGTCAGTTATAGTGATCCCGCTACTGTGAAAAAATATGCTAGACGTGCTCAATTGGGTGAAATTTTTGAATTAGATCGTGCTACTTTGAAATCAGATGGTGTTTTTCGTAGCAGTCCAAGGGGTTGGTTTACTTTTGGACATGCTTCATTTGCTCTGCTATTCTTTTTCGGACACATTTGGCATGGTGCTAGAACTTTGTTCAGAGATGTTTTTGCCGGTATCGACCCAGATTTAGATACTCAAGTAGAATTTGGAGCATTCCAAAAACTTGGAGATCCAACTACAAGAAGACAGGTAGTCTGATAGAACATTCTTTTGTTTTCGACTTATTTTTGTTATGATTTTGAATTTCACATAGAGAACTAGATAAATTTGGATATATTTACTCTGGTTCTTTCTTTTTTATCTGGGAAATGCGCCCCAATAAACAGGTATGAAAGCTATAATTGTAAACTACGATCAAATCTATGGAAGCATTGGTTTATACATTCCTCTTAGTCTCGACTTTAGGAATTATTTTTTTCGCTATCTTTTTTAGAGAACCTCCTAAAGTTCCAACGAAAAAGACGAAATAATTTTGATTATCTTAGTTGAAGTAATGAGCCCCCAATATGGGGGCTCATTACTTCAACTAGTCTCCATGTTCTTCGAATGGATCTCTTAGTTGTTGAGAGGGTTGCCCAAAAGCAGTATATAAGGCATACCCAGTAAAACTTACAAGTAAACCAGATATAGAGATGGCAATTAGGGTTGCTGTTTCCATTATTATAATTATCAAGTTTCAAGATCCGAATAGATCTATAGGATAAGATCTTTATATTTACATCAGAATGGTATACAAAGTCAACATATCTCAATGAATAAAAAATCGTATTTATGGCTACGCAAACCGTTGAGGATAATTCTAGACCAGGTCCAAGACGAACTGTTGTAGGGGATTTATTGAAACCATTAAATTCAGAATATGGTAAAGTAGCTCCGGGGTGGGGAACTACCCCTTTGATGGGTGTTGCAATGGCTCTATTTGCGATATTTCTATCTATTATTTTGGAGATTTATAATTCGTCCATTTTACTGGACGGAATTTCTATTAATTAGATTTATGAGAATAGAGTAATTAGTTTTTCAATAGAAAGGAAATGGAAGCATTTAGGTTTCTTATTGTTTGTTAACCTATTGCATTTTTATTTGGTAGTTTGATCGTGGAATTTCTTTGTTTCTGTATTTCCGGAATATGAGTGTGTGACTTGTTTTAATTGATCTTATTGATAATACAGAACATAAAATGGATCTGTCATCTTGATAGAGATGGTTTTATCCCGTCAGATATTTATTCTAGTATCTGGAGCACGGAATATAGAAAATTTCTAAAAATATTAGAACTATGATTCATACTAAATATTTAGACCGCGTAATCGGACTTAAAAAACTTTTCAAAGAATTAGAAAACGAAATTGAAGAATTTTCATCCTTTAAAATATAACTTCCGGAGCTTACCTTTATTTTGATCAAAGGACAAACCTTTCTTTGTATTTTTTCATTATATCTATTCATTGAATAAGTGATGATCCAGCAATTCTTACTCAGGGAATTTTTGGACTTCGATTAAAGGTTTTTTGAATCATCGTGGTTATAGTATGAATCTGATGTTTTTTTTTTAATTGATTCGTATGGTCCCAACAAGAGAATTCCTATCAATAATCCAAATATAATAATAATAAAGAAGAAAGCTGTAAAATCACATTACACATAAAAAAATGAAGTAAGTAATAGAATATTCAAGAGGCCTGAAAAGATCAAGATAAAGACAAGAGAGCCGACTTGAGATTTTGGCATTATAACCAAAAATAATAGTTTTCGGATTTCCATTTTTGCTTATCTCAGAGAAAATTAGAATCATAGGATTAAATCAAGAATTTTGAAACTTTCTATTACAAATATCTGTTTTCGTTACAACCTGTGTATTTGGGTATTTTTGTTTGAGCCGTACGAGATGAAATTCTCATATACGGTTCTCAGGGGGGTTCCATTGGTTTACCTATCTCAATAAAGTCTATGATTGGTTCGAAGAACGTCTTGAGATTCAAGCGATTGCCGATGATATAACTAGTAAATACGTTCCTCCTCATGTGAATATATTTTATTGTTTAGGAGGAATTACACTTACTTGTTTTTTAGTCCAAGTAGCAACGGGATTTGCTATGACTTTTTATTATCGTCCGACCGTTACTGAAGCTTTTGCTTCTGTTCAATATATAATGACTGAGGCTAACTTTGGTTGGTTAATTCGATCAGTTCATCGATGGTCAGCAAGTATGATGGTCTTAATGATGATTTTACACGTATTTCGTGTGTATCTCACAGGTGGTTTTAAAAAACCTCGTGAATTAACTTGGGTTACGGGTGTCGTTTTGGCTGTATTGACTGCATCTTTTGGTGTAACCGGTTATTCCTTACCTTGGGACCAAATCGGTTATTGGGCCGTCAAAATTGTAACAGGCGTACCCGAAGCGATTCCTGTAATAGGATCGTCTTTGGTAGAGTTATTACGCGGAAGTTCTAGTGTGGGACAATCTACCTTAACTCGTTTTTATAGTCTGCATACTTTTGTACTACCTCTTCTTACTGCTGTATTTATGTTAATGCACTTTTCAATGATACGTAAGCAGGGCATTTCCGGTCCTTTATAGCGAATATGGATCATAGATATTTGTAATCACAATCATTTTTTATTTTGGGGAGGAATATATTTCATTGCTACAAATATGGATTATTTAAAAGAATAAGACATGTATTTGGATATTTCCCTTCAACTTAACAACAATTGAATTATTATTATTTACATACACGAATAGTTGAAGGGAACTCTCCGAAGAAAAAATGGATTATGGGAGTGTGTGACTTGAACTATTGATTGAGCCACGCAGATATATGACTTTATCTTATCTGCCACATTCTAATTTACAATTTAATGTGTCTTTTTTCCAACCACCAAGCAAGGCTACTACAGAGGGTAGACTGGTTTTACTTGAAGAGAATCTTTTCTATGATCAGACTATATTATATTCTCCATGAACAGGCTCCGTAAGATCCAGTAAAATAAGTGATGTGAATTAGATCTTAATCTTATGGATTTAACTAAACTTAATAGTATGAAAATGCATTCATTTCCTATGCATTAATTGGATTTCTGATACTATCGGAGTAAAATAGTAGATCTAAAGAAGAACACGGGTTAGATTATATTAGTAACAAGTAAAACCTTTATACGTAAAAAGTTCCAAGAGTTTGAAAGGATAACAATTGCAAGGTTTGAGATCACCCAGAAAGCATTATCAACTTTAAAAGCCTACTTGGGTATTGAGCATTTACTAAAGTTTACTTTGATAAGAACTGCATTTTTTTTTCAATAAATAATTGTAACTTCAGAAAAAAGAGAATCGGATTTATTTTCTTA